AATGGAGTGCCTGATTAAAGGGTTACCTTGATAGGGTAAATAAAGTAAATTAAATTACCTCCATTACATAAGACAGAATTAAACTGTCTCCTTTAGTATCAAAAACTAAGCGTGCATCTTACACCTTTATGTAAGTAAAAAGGTAAGCTAACTAAGCTAACGGGTTCATACCCCGTTTATAGAGGTATCAACCCTCTCCTTTTTAATGACCAACAACTCTACAAAACTTCTTTTCCTATCAACATTAATGATAGGAACGATCCTGTCCATCTCATCAAACTCCTGATTTGGAGTTTGAATAGGACTAGAGATCAACTTACTCTCGTTTATTCCCTTATTAGCAAATAATAAAAATATGATAATAAATGAATCGTCAATTAAATACTTTATTGTTCAAGCCATAGCTTCAACAATGCTGTTATTTTCAATTTTACTGATTCAAATAAAATATCCAATAAGATGGGAAAGAGAAATTATTCCATCAATAATAATCAGATCAAGATTATTACTAAAGATTGGGGCTGCCCCATTCCACTTTTGATTTCCAGAAGTTATAGGAGCATCAAGATGAATTAATTGCTTAACACTAATAACTTGACAAAAAATTGCCCCAATAATGGTTTTATCATACTGCATTCAAATAAGAAACTTCATCTTCATTATCACAATCTTGAGAATTATTATTGGAGCCTTAGGAGGTCTTAATCAAACCTCATTACGTCAAATCCTGGCCTACTCCTCAATTAGACATCTAGGATGAATAATTAGATCCCTAATTGTAAGAGAAAACATCTGGGAATTATATTTCATCATTTATTCCCTATTAAGATTAATTATAGTCTTACTTTTCAAAAGCATAAATTTATTCTTTATAAACCAAATCTACTCAGCAAGAAATATAAAAACCGAAATTAAATTCATAATATTTCTATCACTTTTATCATTAGGTGGGCTACCACCATTTCTGGGATTTCTACCAAAATGAATTGTAATACAATCCCTTATTGAAAACAATATAACAATTTTAATAACAATCATAGTAATATTAACAACAATCACATTGTATTACTACATACGAATTAGATTCTCAGCTTTAATCATGTCATATACAGAAAACTCATGATCTATAAGAATTAAAAACCAAAAAACAAGATTCATCTTACCATTCTCCGTAATAATTTCAACTTTAGGGCTAATTTCAACATCTACTTTGATTTCCTTATATTAAGGACTTAAGTTAAACAAACTAATAACCTTCAAAGTTATAATTAAAAGAATAATCTTTTAGGCCTTAGTAAAAATTTTACACCTCTAGAATTGCAGTCTAGAATCATTGTTGAATATAAGGCCTAATTGTCTAATTTAATGGTAGGAGAGATAATTTCTCATAAGTAGATTTACAGTCTACCACCTATTATTCAGCCACCCTACCGCAAAAATGATTATTCTCAACAAACCATAAGGACATTGGTACTTTATATTTTTTATTTGGAGCATGAGCTGGAATAGTTGGAACTTCAATAAGATTACTTATTCGTGCTGAACTAGGTCAACCAGGATCTCTTATTGGAGATGACCAAATTTATAATGTTATTATTACAGCACACGCATTTGTAATAATTTTCTTTATAGTTATGCCAATTATAATTGGTGGGTTTGGTAATTGACTTGTACCTCTAATAATTGGAGCTCCTGATATAGCATTCCCCCGAATAAATAATATAAGATTTTGACTTTTACCTCCATCACTGACCCTTCTTCTTACATCTTCTATGGTCGATAACGGAGCTGGCACTGGATGAACAGTTTACCCCCCACTGGCTGGGGCTATTGCTCATGGAGGAGCTTCAGTAGACCTGGCAATTTTCTCCCTTCACTTAGCTGGTGTATCATCAATTTTAGGTGCAGTAAATTTCATTACAACAGCAATCAATATACGATCAGAAAGTATAACTCTTGATCAAACACCATTATTTGTATGATCTGTTGCTATTACAGCTTTACTTTTACTTCTATCATTACCAGTTTTAGCTGGAGCTATTACTATATTATTAACCGATCGAAATCTAAATACTTCATTCTTTGATCCAGCAGGAGGTGGTGATCCAATTTTATATCAACATTTATTCTGATTCTTTGGTCACCCTGAAGTTTACATTTTAATTCTACCAGGATTTGGTATTATCTCTCACATTGTATGTCAAGAAAGAGGAAAAATTGAATCATTTGGAACATTAGGAATGATTTATGCTATACTATCAATTGGACTAATAGGATTTATTGTATGAGCACATCACATATTTACAGTAGGAATGGACGTCGATACACGAGCATATTTCACTTCAGCTACTATAATTATTGCTGTACCAACTGGAATTAAGGTATTTAGATGATTAGCAACATTATACGGAACTAAATTTAAATTTAATCCACCATTATTATGAGCTTTAGGATTTATTTTCCTATTTACAATTGGTGGACTAACAGGATTAGTTCTTGCAAATTCATCCCTTGATATTGTACTACATGATACTTATTATGTAGTTGCCCACTTCCACTATGTTTTATCTATGGGTGCTGTATTTGCAATTATAGGAGGTGTTATTCAATGATATCCATTATTTACAGGTTTAACTATAAACAGAACATGATTAAAAATTCAATTCACAATTATATTTATTGGAGTAAATTTAACCTTCTTCCCTCAACACTTCCTAGGATTAGCTGGAATACCTCGACGATACTCCGATTATCCAGATGCATATACATCTTGAAATGTTGTATCAAGAATCGGGTCTACAATTTCAATTGTTGGAATCATTATATTTATTGTAATCATATGAGAAAGAATGATTACAAACCGAGCAGTTTTATTTAGAGCTAATATAAGTAGATCAACTGAATGATTACAAAATAACCCTCCTGCTGAACACAGTTACTCAGAATTACCATTAATTTCTAGATTCTAATATGGCAGATTAGTGCAGTAGATTTAAGCTCTACAAATAAAGGTTTGACCTTTTATTAGAAAAAATGGCAACATGATCAAATTTATCACTTCAAGATGGAGCTTCCCCATTAATGGAGCAACTATCATTTTTTCACGATCATACTATAGTAGTATTACTACTAATTACTGTAATTGTAGGATATGCATTAAGCTATATATTAGTAATTGCATATACTAACCGAAATATACTTCACGGACATCTAATTGAAACAATCTGAACAGCATTACCAGCCATCACATTAATTTTTATTGCACTACCATCTCTACGCCTTTTATATTTATTAGATGACTCCGTAGATGCAATAATCACGATTAAGACAATTGGACGACAATGATACTGAAGCTATGAATACTCAGACTTTATAAATGTAGAATTTGATACGTATATAACTCCAGAAAGAGATCTAGAAATTGACGGATTCCGACTACTAGATGTTGATAATCGAACAATTTTACCTATAAATACAGAAGTACGAGTATTAACAAGAGCATCCGACGTTTTACACTCATGAGCTGTGCCAGCATTAGGTGTTAAAATTGACGCCACACCAGGACGATTAAATCAAGGAACATTTACAATAAACCGACCAGGATTATTTTTCGGTCAATGTTCAGAAATTTGTGGAGCTAATCACAGATTTATACCAATTGTAATTGAAAGTACATCAGTAAATCTATTTATTAAATGATTATCTAAGATAATCTAAGGAGTTAGTTAAATAATAACATTAGAGTGTCAATCTAAAATAACTAATTACATTAGTACACCTTGAACCATCAGATGACTGAAAGTAAGTAATGGTCTCTTAAACCAAAAAATAGTAGCATAACGACTACTTCTGGTGAGGATAAAGTTTTATCTAAATTCCTCAAATATCACCACTCATATGATTTTCTCTATTCATTATATTCTCTATTGTGTTAATTTTATTCAATCAAATAAATTTTTTCTCATTCAAACCATCACCTATTAAAAGTGCAGAAAAAGGAACAGTAATAACAAAGAATTTAACCTGAAAATGATAACAAATCTATTTTCAACATTCGATCCATCAACTAATATTTTCAGCCTATCATTAAACTGAACTAGAACATTCCTAGGATTATTATTAATTCCATCTCTATTTTGATTAACACCATCACGAATTAACATTATCTGAAATAAAATTAATTTAACATTACATAATGAATTTAAAACACTGTTAGGACCTAAATCATTCAATGGAACTACATTTATTTTTATTTCAATCTTTATTATAATGTTATTTAATAATTTCATAGGATTGTTCCCGTATATTTTCACTAGAACTAGTCATCTAGCTTTAACGTTTGCCATTGCTTTACCTATATGATTAAGATTTATATTATTTGGGTGAATTAATCATACTAATCATATATTTGCCCATCTGGTGCCACAGGGTACTCCTCCAGCTCTAATATCATTTATGGTTTTAATTGAAACAATTAGAAATGTCATTCGACCGGGTACCCTCGCAGTTCGATTAGCCGCAAATATAATTGCTGGACACCTTTTACTAACACTATTAGGTAATACAGGGCCATCCATAGCAATGAATTTAATCTCACTACTAATTGTTGGACAAATACTATTATTAATCTTAGAGTCAGCAGTAGCAATAATTCAAGCTTATGTATTCTCGATTCTAAGAACATTATATTCTAGAGAAGTTTATTAAACTTATGTTAACAACACACTCAAATCATCCATTTCACTTAGTAGATTATAGACCATGACCCTTAACGGGAGCAATCGGAGCAATAGTCCTAGTTTCAGGATTAGCTAAATGATTTCATTTATTTAATATTAACCTTTTTATCATTGGATTTGCAATTACATTACTTACAATAATTCAATGATGACGGGATGTAGTTCGTGAAGGAACATACCAAGGATTACATACAGGATTTGTATCAATTGGCCTGCGATGAGGAATAATCCTATTTATTGCATCTGAAGTTCTATTCTTCGTTTCATTCTTTTGAGCTTTCTTCAGAAGAAGTCTTGCTCCAACCATTGAACTTGGTATATTATGACCACCAATAGGAATTCAACCATTCAATCCTATACAAATTCCCTTACTTAATACAGCAATTCTTCTTGCTTCAGGAGTAACTGTAACATGAGCACATCATAGTCTTATAGAATCTAATCATACACAAGCATTACAAGGATTATTTTTTACAGTACTACTAGGAATATATTTCACAATACTACAAGCATATGAATACTGAGAAGCACCATTCACTATTGCCGATGCAGTTTATGGATCAACATTCTTTGTAGCCACAGGATTCCACGGACTACACGTAATTATTGGAACCATTTTCCTATCAACATGCTTACTCCGACATTCAATAAATCAATTCTCCCCTAGCCATCATTTTGGATTTGAAGCTGCAGCATGGTACTGACACTTTGTAGATGTAGTATGATTATTCTTATATATTTCGATTTACTGATGAGGTAGATAATTGTTTTTCTAGTATAAATAGTACATTTGACTTCCAATCAAAAAGCTTGATTACTAATCAAGAAAAACAATTCTTATTTTATCAACAAGACTTGCCATTAGATTCATTATCCCAATAATTGTAATAGTACTTGCTACCATATTATCAAAAAAATTAATTAACGACCGAGAAAAAAGTTCGCCATTTGAATGTGGATTTGATCCAAAAAGTTCAGCACGAATACCTTTTTCACTTCGATTTTTCTTAATTGCCGTAATTTTTCTCATTTTTGATGTAGAAATCGCTTTAATCCTACCAATTGTAATTATTATAAAAACATCAAATATCTTAATTTGAACTTTATCAACAATATTTTTCATCCTAGTTCTATTAGGAGGATTATATCATGAATGAAATCAAGGAGCTCTACAATGAGCAGAATAAGGGTTGTAGTTAAGTATAACATTTGGGTTGCATTCAAAAAGTATTGATTATAAATCAATCAACCTTAAAAGAATAAGAAGCGAATTATTGCATTCAGTTTCGACCTGAAAGTTTGGTATAACTTACCCTTATTCTAATAATTAATTGAAGCCAAAGAGAGGCGTATTACTGTTAATAATATAATTGAACTTAAGTTCCAATTAAGGAAATGTAAAGCCAATATGAAAGCTGCTAACTTTTTATATTAGCGGTTAAATTCCGTTAACATTTCTAATTTATATAGTTTAAATAAAACATTACATTTTCACTGTAAAAATAATAAAATTTTATTTATAAATATACCTAAAAATAAAAATATTTCCTTAACATCTTCAGTGTCACACTCTAATTATAAGCTATTTAGGTATTAAAAAAACATTATTACTAAAATAAATATTCAAAAAATAAAAGTAAGAAGATAAATCTTAAAATTTGAATCATATCAACCTTGAATGTAATTAATAATATAAACAAATAAACTATATATACCTTGACCACCAAATAATTCACCTCAACCGTAATCAAATGACTTTGATGAATAATAACCAAACTTTAAAGGCAAGTATCTAATAAACTTAGTTGAAATAAAAGGTATAAATCATATAGAACCAGCAAATCTTACAAAAGATAATATATTTAATGAAAATAAATCATCAGAAAAATTTGACTTAGAAATTAAATAACCTAAATATGAACCTAAAACAACTACAGTAATAGTCAAAAACTTTAAATAATAGGGTAAAGCAATTACATAAGGAACAGGAAAAATTAATCAAGATAAAAGTCTACCACCAAAAACAGCAACAAACAATAAACCAATTATACCAAAAGAAATATAATAACCATTATCATCAAATGAAAAACTAGAATAAAAATTATTATCACCGGACATAGAATAATAAAATAAACGAAAAGAATATGAAGCAGTTAAACCTGTTGAAAAAAAGTACAAGAAAAAAATTAAACAATTAATTCATCTTAAACAAACCATCTCAAGAATTAAATCCTTAGAATAGAAACCAGCCAAAAAAGGTATACCACATAAAGATAGTCTTGAAACATTAAAACAAACAGAAGTTAAAGGTATAAAATTAACAATTGAACCCATAAAACGAATATCTTGAGAATCCCTTAAATTATGAATTATTGAACCTGCACATATAAAAAGTAAAGCCTTAAATAAAGCATGAGCTAATAGATGAAAAAAAGCTAACTTAGGGTAACCTATCGCCAAAATTCTCATTATCAAACCAAGCTGACTTAAAGTAGAAAGAGCAATAATCTTTTTTAAATCAAACTCGAAATTAGCCCCGAGGCCAGCCATAAATATAGTTATACAACCAATTAACAAAAGAAATCAACCACAATTATAAGTATCCAATATTGGACTGAATCGAATTAATAAATAAACACCTGCAGTAACCAAAGTAGAAGAATGAACTAAAGCAGAAACAGGTGTGGGAGCTGCCATAGCAGCAGGAAGTCAAGAAGAGAAAGGAATTTGAGCACTTTTAGTTATAGCAGCCAAAACAATTAATATGGTAATAACCTTTATTTCAAAAGAATTAGAAATAAAATCATAGTAATAAATATAATTCCATCCACCAAAATTTAATATTCAAGCAATTGAAATTAAAATAGCAACATCACCAATTCGATTAGATAAAGCAGTTAATATACCAGCACTATAAGACTTTACATTTTGATAATAAATTACTAAACAATAAGAAACTAAACCTAAACCATCCCAACCTAATAAAATTCTAATTAAATTTGGACTAATAATTAAAAACCCTATTGAAAGAATAAACATTAAAACAATAATAATAAAACGATTTATATTCTTTTCACCAGACATATAATCCTCTCTATAATAGATAACCAAAGAAGAAATATACATAACAAAAGATATAAAAATTAAAGATATTCAATCCAAAATTAAAGTCATAACCACCATAGAACCATTTAAATTAAAAAGCTCTCATTCAACAAAAACTCTATAATCAATTATTAGATAATAAATACCTAAAATAAAGATTATAGTTCTAGATAAAAATAAAGAAAAAAAACTTAAAGAACAAATAGAAAATATATACACGGCCTAAGATGGAAATAATCCATATCATTGATCCCACAAAACAACATTTTTATTAAAATACTTAAGCCCTAAACAAAAAAATATTCACCCTTTAAACAAAGAATATTTAAAGGAAGTCAATGCAACAATAAAAGATGATATTCACGTAAATAACCAAGAGAACAAGTAAAAACACCAGCATAATAAGAACCATGTTGAGAATAAGAATATATATACAAAGTATAAACAGCACTAAAAAAAGATAAAAAAATTAAAGCCAAAAATCTAAAAGAAGATCAAGATATAATTCTATTTAATAAACTAATTTCACCTACCAAATTTAAGGAAGGAGGAGCCGCTATATTTGATGATCTTAAAAGAAATCATCAAAGTGCTATTCTAGGTATAAGATTAATTATACCCTTGTTAATTAGTAATCTTCGTCTACCCAAACGCTCGTAAATAATATTTGATAAACAAAATAATCCAGATGAACATAAACCATGACCAACCATTAATGCCAAAGAACCAACACAACCTCATCAATTTATAGTTATTAAACCACCAATAACCATTCTTATATGAGCAACAGAAGAATAAGCAATTAAAGACTTTAAATCAACTTGACGAAAACAAATAAATCTAACAATAACACCACCAGATAAACCTAAAGACAACCAAAAATAATTAAACTTAAGACCTAAATAAGAAATAACCTTCATAACACGAAAAATACCATAACCTCCTAACTTCAATAATACACCAGCAAGAATCATTCTACCAGAAATAGGTGCCTCAACATGGGCCTTTGGAAGTCAAAGATGAACTAAAAATATTGGCATCTTAACTAAAAAAGCTAAAATTATAAAAACATAAAACATAAAATAAGAAGAACCAAAATCAACCAACAAAGGAAAATAAAGAGTATTCGCATAATCATAGACCTTAAATAAAACTAATAATAAAGGTAATCTTGCAATTAAAGTATAAAAAATCAAATACACACCAGCCTGTAAACGCTCTGGCTGGTAACCTCAACCTAAAATCAAAAGTAAAGTAGGAACCAATCTTGCCTCAAAAAAAATATAAAATGATAATAATCTTAATCTAGCAAAAGAACAATATAATATTAACATCAAAATTAAAACCATAAAAATAAAAAAATTTGAATGATAAGAAGATAAATAAACAGAACCTCTTGCAGTAATTATTAAAGAACAAATTCAAAAACTCAATAAAATTAAACTAAAAGAAAAATAATCAACACCAAAATAATATCTAATTATATTTACATCAGCATAAGAATATACACAAATTATAAAAACAAAACTAGACAAAAATATTAATGAATGAACCAACCATCAACAATTTTCTAATAAACAAAGAGGGATCAAAAAACATAATATAAATAAATACTTTAACATAAAGATAATCCAAAAGAATTAAAAAAATCATTTCCATGAGAACGAATTATAGAAACCAAAATTGATAAACCCAAAGCACCTTCACAAACAGAAAAAACCAAAAAAATAACTGGAAAAAAATAATCATAATCAAATTCAATAAGATAAACAATAATTAATATAAATAAAGAAAGTACAATATATTCTAATCTCAACAAAACCATCAATAAATGCTTTCGTTTAGATGAAAAAACATAAACACCAGCAAAATATACTAATAAAGAAGTAAAAATAGAAAATATAAACATTAGTTTTAATAGTTTAAAAAAAACGCCGGTCTTGTAAACCGGAAATAAGGTCTGCCCCCACTTTTAAAACTTCAGGGGTAGGGATTAAACCCTATCCTCGGTCCCCAAAACCGATATTTTAATAAAACTAACCCCTGATATGGTTAAAATAACAATTATAGCACTATCAAATGTATTAAATATTAACTTTATTAAGTTAAGCCATCCCATATCAATAATATTATTTATTATTTTACAAACTTTCCTTGTTGGTTTAATAACAGGCACAATTATAGAAAGATTTTGATTATCATATATCTTGTTCTTAACCTTCCTTGGTGGTATACTGGTTCTATTCATTTATATTACAAGAATTGCATCAAATGAAATATTTCAACCCAAATCAATAACATTAATCTTTACACTTATAATATGAACAATTATAATAATAGTTTTAATTGTTATAGACAAAACAATATTTTTAGATTTCTTTAAAAATACTGAAACTACAAATATTAACAGATCAATTAATTATCAAGAAATAACAATATCTTTAGAGAAACTTTATAATAATCCTACATTTATTATTACAATAATAATAATAATTTATTTATTCCTTGCACTACTTGCAGTAGTGAAAATTACTAATATTAATCAAGGTCCTATTCGTAAAATAAGTTAATTTACCAATGAACAAACCCTTACGATTAAGACATCCTTTAATTAAAATTCTTAATAATTCTTTAGTAGATTTACCAGCACCTACTAATATTTCATTCTGATGAAATTTTGGATCATTACTAGGTCTATGCTTAGTTATCCAAATTGTAACAGGATTATTCTTAGCTATACATTACACATCAAATATTGAAATAGCTTTTAGTAGAGTAGTTCACATCTGCCGTGATGTTAATAACGGTTGAATTATTCGAACAATACACGCAAACGGAGCATCAATATTCTTTATTTGTATTTACCTTCATGTAGGACGAGGGATTTATTATGGATCTTATATGTATATACACACATGAATGATCGGAACAGTAATTCTATTCTTAGTTATAGCAACTGCATTTATAGGTTATGTATTACCATGAGGACAAATATCATTTTGAGGTGCAACAGTAATTACTAATTTATTATCAGCAATCCCTTATCTTGGGACAGAATTAGTTCAATGAGTTTGAGGAGGGTTTGCTGTAGATAATGCAACATTAAACCGATTTTTTACATTTCATTTTGTTTTACCATTTATCATTGCAGCGATAGCTGCAATTCACTTGTTCTTTTTACATCAAACTGGTTCAAATAATCCATTAGGATTAAATGGGAATATTGAAAAGATTCCATTCCATCCCTATTTTACTTTTAAGGATCTAATTACAATTGTATTAATAACATCTTTACTAATTATACTTTGCTTAATTAATCCTTATCTACTAGGTGATCCAGATAATTTTGTACCAGCAAACCCGTTAGTAACACCAGTACATATTCAACCAGAATGATACTTCCTATTTGCATACGCAATTTTACGATCAATTCCTAATAAATTAGGAGGTGTCATTGCATTATTTCTATCAATTAGTATTTTAATAGTATTACCATTCTACAATAAAACTCCATTCCGAGGAATTCAATTTTATCCAATTAATCAAGTTCTATTCTGAATTATAGTTGTTGTAGTTTGTTTACTAACATGAATTGGAAAACGACCAGTTGAAGAACCCTACATTATAACAGGGCAAATCCTAACAGTTATTTACTTTACATATTTCCTAATTAATGTCCATGTAGCTAATGCATGAGACAATTTAATTAAAAATTAATAATTAATAGTTAATTAGCTTAGGAAAAGCATATGTTTTGAAAACATAAAACTAGAAGTTTAACTCTTCTATTAACTTATTTTCTTAAAAAATTTCACTAAATAAATGAAATCAATAAAATCTTTAATCCAATAAAAAAAATAAAAAAATTTAATGATAAAGGTAAAAAGCTCTTTCAAGCTAAATATATCAATTTATCATATCGGAAACGCGGTAAAGTTCCACGAACCCAAATAAATCCAAAAGACACAATAGCAAGCTTAATAAAAAACAAAAAAGAATAGAAATCTCCACCTAAAAAAATCAAAGCCAACAATATACTCATAAAAACAATTCTTGTATATTCAGCTAAAAAAATTAAAGTAAATCCACCAGCTCCATATTCAATATTAAACCCAGAGACTAATTCAGATTCACCTTCGGCAAAATCAAATGGAGTACGATTAGTTTCTGCCAAGCAAGAAGCAAAACAAGCTAATGCTAAAGGGAAAGAAATAACTAAAAACCAGCAATAAAGCTGGTAATTTATGAAATCAAATATATTAAATCTTCCAATTAAAATAATTAAAGATAATAAAATTAAAGCTAATCTCACCTCATAAGAAATAGTCTGAGCTACGGAACGCAGTGAACCCAATAAAGAATAATTAGAATTTGATGATCAACCAGCAATTATTACTGTATAAACTCCTAATCTAGTACAACATAAAAAAAATAAAAACCCATAAGAAAATGAACACATGTAAGTCAAATAAGGGAAAATTACTCAAACAGCCAAAGAAATCATTAAATTAAAAACAGGAGAAAAATAATATAATAAATAATTTGATATAATTGGAATTGGTTGCTCCTTACAAACTAGCTTAATAGCATCACTAAAGGGTTGTGGAATACCTACAAACCCAACCTTATTAGGACCCTTTCGAATTTGAATATAACCTAATACCTTTCGTTCCAATAAGGTTAAGAAGGCTACTCTAATTAAAACACAAATAACTAATAAAATAAAATTCAACACAAATATTAATAAATCATAAAGTATCAATACTATTTGTAGAAAAAATCTACATAAATGGATTCTAAATCCAACACATTAATCTGTCAAAATAGTAATAATTAATTTTAATCAAAATAATAAAAAATATTTCACTCACATGGTCCTTTCGTACTAATGCAAATTAATTATCTTAGGATAGAAACCGACCTGGCTCACGCCGGTCTGAACTCAGATCATGTAAGAATTTAAAGGTCGAACAGACCTAATCATTGGGCTACTGCACCCAACATTTTTCTTAATCCAACATCGAGGTCGCAATCTGTTTTGTCGATATGAGCTCTCAAAAACAATTACGCTGTTATCCCTAAGGTAACTCAATCTTGTGATCATAAATTATGGATCATAATAAACATAAATTAATGATTATATAATGAAGAGTTTATTTATTCTTCATGTCACCCCAACAAAACATTATCATTTTATATAGAAAGACCAACTAAAAACTATATAAAAGTAAGATGTCAAGCTCTATAGGGTCTTCTCGTCCTAAAGAAAAATTTAAGCCTTTTGACTCAAAAGTTAAATTCTAAAATTTATTAAGAGACAGTTGATTTCTCGTCAAGCCATTCATTCCAGCCCCTAATTAAGAGACTAATGATTATGCTACCTTTGCACGGTCAAAATACCGCGGCTCTTCAAAACTCGTCAGTGAGCAGGCCAGACCTCATAATATTATCAAGAGGACATGTTTTTGATAAACAGGCGGAAATCAATTTTGCCTAGTTCCTTATAATAAATTAACAAAACAGATATTATAAACAAAATAAATATACTAATTCAATCATTATTACAAAAATTTTAAAATTAAATTGATTATCTTAATAAAAAACCTAAAATAATTATAAAATCAAGAAAAAGAACAATGAACTAAAACGTAATCCATAGAAAGCTGGGTTAAAGCTTACTATTATATTCTAATAATCAATAAATTATAGGTTAAAAACTTTAGAGCTTATCCCCAAAAGAATAAATTAGTTCACATTTTCATCTAAATAATTAAATAAAAACAAGAAAACTATAAAAAATTAAATTTTTTCTTAAGAAACTAGATATTTTAGGAAACGAATAACATCTCATTTCTACAAACAATTTCATAATAATTATGATACATTAACTATAAATTGTTTGTAAATCAACCTAAATCGAGATCAGTAAATAATTACTAAAATTTTGATAAACCCTGATACAAAAGGTACAACAATTAAAATCTACTTTTAAAAACTTAAATAATTATTTCATAATCCATTTACATTACTAATACACTATAATATATAAAATCATTTCTATAAAATATACTTAGACATATAAAAAAATAAAGTTACTTCTATTAAATAATATAGTAAACAAAAAATCAATATAATAAAATAAATAATCAAGATATCCTGATTCGCACAGAACAATTTTCAGTGTAAATGAAATACTTTACTACTAAGTTCTATCTTGAACCTCTTCCTAGATACACTTTCCAGTACATCTACTATGTTACGACTTATCTCATCTAATTTGAATATACCCATTAATTATTAAACCTTAAAGTAAAAAATTCAATAATGAGAGCGACGGGCGATGTGTACACACCTCAGAGCCAATATCAGTTAAATAAAATAAAATTAAATTACAATCAAATCCACCTTCATTAACAATTTTCATCATCAAATCCGTAATAAACAATAATCTATTGTAACCCACCTCCTCTTAATTATAAGCTGCACCTTGACCTGAAATATTCCATAATCTTGAATCAAGAAAATTATAACTCTAAAAAGATTTTCTGATAACGGAGATATACAAACAAATAAATTAAGTAAAGTTAATCGTGTACTATCAATCACGGGGTAGGTTCCTCTGAATGGAATGAGATACCGCCAAATTCTTTGGGTTTAAAGATCTTAACTAACAATACCCTGGTAAATTAAATTAACACTTAAAATAATAGGGTATCTAATCCTAGTTTATTATTTAAGTTTCACAGATTCATAAAAAGAGTCACAATAAAATTCTAAATTTCACCTTATTAATTCAAAATTTAACTCTAAAAATATAAATAACTGTTTAAACCAATAATATTCACTTGTATCAATCGTATAACCGCGGCTGCTGGCACGAAATATGCCGATACTAGATCAGTTGCTAATTCCAAAATCACTTGATAATTAAATCAAATTACTGCTATAAAGAACATTCAGTATAACAAAACTTACATATAATACAAAGAAAAAGTGAATATTTAAGCAAGAATAAAACTTTTAGAATATAAACCTAACATCTACAGTAACAATTTTAAAAACTAATAGGTAGAACATAAAAATTTATAGAAAAAAAAAGAAAAAATATAAATAAAAAGTCAAAAAAAATTAGAATAAAACCTTCCCTGAGACCAACAACAACTTCTTATTGTATATAAATAAAGATAGATATGGAACTTGTATTCCAATAATTGGTCTAATTGTTCTTTCTTTGTTATTTAATCTTTCTTTTCTATTAATAACAAAGAAAGATTAAATAATATAAATTATTTAATAGATATAATATATGGTTCTAACGTAATACGTATTAATATAAAATTAAACTTTACTATTCTAATATAATACATATTTATATATAACATATGATCTTATTTTAAATAAATAGATTTATTATTATATTTATATAATTATATATATTAAAATAGAAATAATATTAATTAAATAATGGTATTGTTTATATCTATTTATAATAATAACATATATATATATACATTAGTTTAAATGTATTATATTATAATAATTTTCTCTTTCTTCAATAATATATTAATATATAGCTTTTAATTAATAAATAGTTGCATTAAATAATATATTGTTGATTAATCAAATATTATTATAAATGTAATATATTAAATTAAATAATTTATATTACATAGCATAAAATATAAAAAAAAAGTGTGGTCAAAAACGTCCAAAATTTTAGCTCAAGAAGACATTTGTACATATCCTATTACAAAAAAAAATCTTTTATTTTGTATATAAAATACAGAAAATGCAAAAAAAAATTA